ATAGATACCGGGACTTTGCAATATTTGATTGATCACAATTCTGTATATTCCATTTATTATAAAAGTTCCCAGGGAATTCATTAGAGGAATGTTTCCAATAAAAATTGTTTGTTCTTGCATATCCCTACTGGTTTTCAAAATTAATCCCGCGGATACATATAATTCAGAAGAATATGTAAGTGATTCATATACAGCATCTCTTTCTTTTATCAACGGCTCTACTAATTGATATGTTTCCACAAATAATTGAAATTCAATTTCTTGATCTGTATCTTCCATTTTTGGAAACTTAGAAAATTCTTCTCTTAAGCCCTGATCAATGAACCTACAAAATCCTTCAAATTGTATCTGATTAAATCCAGGTATTGTAGACATTCCCTCATTTCCATCCCCGAGCATTTTTAATTTCCCGTTTATTATTATTTTAAAAAATCCCATTATTGGATCGTTCTTCATTCAATTATATGGATCGACGATCTAGCAATGATGAAATTTAGATTTTGTTTACAGAATCACATAAAATTTTATCTAACTCCATAGATGGATATGGAATGTATGAAATACGTATGAACGGAGGAATAAAGAGAATTTTATACTAAAATTCGAATTTGCAACAGATACAACTGGAAAGGAATTTAGAAATTCCACTTAACTTAGACTTATGAAATTTTGTTTTGTATAGAATAGCCAAACAAAAAGTGATTCAATTTCCACCATTATATTATTATGATATTACATATTCCAAATATGATTGATTGGATACTAGTAAAATAACTGGATTTGGGATTTAATCTTTCGATGAGATAAAGAAGTAATAATCAGAAACAATATAAAGTTGATTTTTTTAGCACTTAGCTTTTTCGTGGATTTCATTGTATTGTTTAGTTAAAAAAAAAAAAGAATTCGCATAGAATAGATATTTTTTATCTATTTTTTTAATCGAGGTCATATAATACGATTGCAGCGCATAAGAAAGCTTATTAAACATACGCAGACATAACTATAGCTATTTGTATATATATACATCTCTCCTTTTACGGCAGTTCTATTTTGGACAGCGCATGTCATACTCTATTTCTATTCCATTTTTCATTGAATAGAAATTTTCCTATAGGAATCAGAAAGAGATAAGATATCAGATTAGATATCTGTGTAAAAATTTATGTTCTAGGATTTACATATACTCATAATTGTTGTTATAATTAAAATTGAGAATAATTTTTTTTGAATCAATACTGATTGGTTACGTATCCCATTTTTTTTTTTTATTTTCTTATATCATTAGCATTAGGGAAATGCAATTTTAGATTCAAATCCAAGAATCGTTCATAAATTCACCGTCAATAGTTAATGGTTCCAGTTTGTCCTTAATTTTTGCTTTTGTGACTGAAAATTCACTTTTCTTTTCATTTCAATAGACAATAGAAAGGGGAAAGAATTTTGATAGTGTGTGTTTTGAGATACTATACAAACTTAATCGAAAAGATAGATCCAATCAAAAAAAGGAAGGATTTCTTTTTAGGAATTTAGGAAAGGGATTAAGAAAAATGGGATTCAAGATGCAAGTACAAAAAAAAAAAAAGAAACCCCCTCTAAAAAAAAGCAAACAAAAAAGGGGGGGTATTTTCGTCTATTTTGGGTCGCCTTGGCGGCATGGCCGAGCGGTAAGGCGGGGGACTGCAAATCCTTTTTCCCCAGTTCAAATCCGGGTGTCGCCTGATCAACAAAAGGCAAAAAAGACCTTATTCCCTTTTGCTGATAGAACTTCCCTCCAACAGAAGCACGCGGAGGAAGAGGCATCTTGATACTTCCTTGATTCTAAACATCTGAAATTTCTGTTGTCTATCTCTAAAGGGCTGTAAATTCTTGCATCTAGGATTCAAGGAAAGTTTATAGTGGTGAAAGGGAATCGGTAAATCTTGATATAATAGGCCTTCCAATACTAATGCAATGTCTACGAATTGAGTCTTGAATTAGATTGGATAGCGGGACAGAGAATCTAATTAGTAGTTGTTGAAAGGGTGAAAGATTTTTTGTATACAAACTCATGAGAATTCCTGAGTACTCAGGAATTCAATCAACCGAATAGTGATTGAATGGATAATTGGCTTTTACTTATACATATCTATTTTTTATTTTTACTTTTTATAAAAATAAAAAGTACAAATATATATAAAATATACAAATATATAGAAAGTACTAAAAGAAATTCTTTGTTTTTTTTTAGGTAACTCCTAATTTTTAGGTAACTCCTAATCAAGAATGGAATAGGAATGGAATAGACTGTCTTCCAATTGTTTTACAGAGACAATTGGGAGAATTCGATCAAATGGAAAAAAGGGTATGTAAAAAAAAAAAAGAGGAGTCTATTATTATATAATAGATAGTGAATAGATAGTGATCTATCTTGATTCTATATTTTATTTTTTTATTTTTGACTTACTGAAAAGCAACCAACGAAAACATAACTCTTTTTTTTTTTTCTTACATTTTAGTAACATTTTATTGATACTTCAAAGGGTGTTGCTGCCTATTTTGTTTATACTAAAAGTTTTTCGATTCTACTAGCAATCATATAAGAACTTCTTAGAATTAATTGGATTTTTTGGATTGTTTCATCAATATATTGAACAGAATCTTTTTTTTTGACTCTGCGCCAGCGATTCTACTATTATTAGTGGTGAACAATAATGGAAAAATTCTTTCATATTCATAGAGATAGAGGACATAATTTACATGGATATAGTAAGTCTCGCTTGGGCTGCTTTAATGGTAGTCTTTACATTTTCCCTTTCGCTCGTAGTATGGGGAAGAAGTGGACTCTAGGGGTACTACTAATTGAGTTGAGAAATCAAACTGTATCAATTGTTTTATAGATCATTCCGCAAAGATTTTTTAATTTAACTGTTTAAATTTAATTTAATTCAATTATTTAATTCAATTTCTAAATTCTTACAAATTTAGAAATTGAATTAAAAATATCTTCATTTCAAAATTCTATTGGATTTGAGTGAAGTAATGTATTCTATAAATAATATATGAATAATACCCTTTTAATCATAATCAAACAAATATTTCAACGATTCTCGTGTTCGTATTTCGAAAGTAAAAGGAATACAAATGATAAGAAATTTATTCCAACCAAATTCTTCCTATTTCTATAACCTGGTTCTTACCGGAGTTATATATGAACAATGAGGAAGAACAGAACCCCCCCTTTTTTTCTTTGTTTTTGTTTGCCTCTTTCCTGTTCAAAGAGAAAAGAAAGTCGTTCTTTTATTTTATTAAAGAAAGTAGTTCTTTTTTTAGTTATTAAATCTTTTATTAGTTATTAAAAATGATTAAATTAAGTGAATTTTCTATGGGAAATAAGATAGACATCGTGGTTCTCCAATGAGATACTACGCATACTAAGATATTTTCTTGCTTACTGCTTGGTTTAGTATTTGTTTTGTTATTTAAAAAATTGGATTTATGCTATACCTTATTGACTTGACGCATTTCATATCATGATTCAAAGGTTCAAAATCGGCAGAGTTTACTAATCCTTTTCGTTGAAATCTTAAAAAAATTTTATAGAATTCCTTTCCTTGGATGATCTGTCAGCTGCTCAATCAATTACTTCTTCGAAATGCTAAAAAAAGATTTCTTGATTTTCTTTTATTAATATATATCTAGATTTTTTTCCTTTTCATTGATTTTATTCTTTCGGTAGATGCCGGGATTCATATTGAAAATAATCAGAAATCTCGGATCAGAATCTTATATATATTATAAAAGGAAGAGTAAGCGTTGCCTTTCGACTATTTCAGATTAATTGGAATCAACACAAATCAAATAGATGAAGAAATAGAATTGGGATGTTATGTACATTACATATAGATAATTCATATCTAGATATATGACTAGGAGATGATATTCTAGATTAATCTATATCTATATTAAGCCTATATCTTTATACAGTACAACTTTATACACTAGAAAAACAAAATTTGATAGTATGATAGAAAGAAATATATTTCTTTCTATCATACTATCAAATCTCATAGGATACTGCTAATTCTAGTCCGCTCATTTCATCTAAGACGCAAAATAGGAATCCTTTTCATTTTATTTCTTCAATCATTGATAAGAACTAAGAAGTCAAGTTTGATTCAAATTAATCACCTTGACTAACTGTTTTTACGTATATTATAAGTAAAAAAGCAGTAGGAACTAGAATGAACAGTGCAGTAGCAATAAATGCAAGAATATTTACTTCCATAATCTCATCGTTTCTTTTTCTTTACTTCGCAATAACTCGGGATTTAATCCCATAGAGATAATAAATCTTTCGCCTCTAAATTCAATGGGATGAATTCCATCTCGATGATATCGAGTCTGATCAATATCATGAATAACAATATCTGAGCTATCAAATCGATTCATCGTCGAGAATTGAATAGTATAACATAGAAAGATTGTTTATCCATACCGAATTCAAAAATGGATTCTTGATTCAATTGATAATTTCTTTACTTTGCTTTATTTATCATATTCTTTCTTTTCTATAAAATTATCGCCTTAATCATCTGACGAAGTATCATGTAACCCCCTTGCCACTTACATTGGTTACAACCAAATCCAAAAAAACAATAAAAGCGAAAGAGAGAAAGGGGAGTTAAGTTCTAAACTCCCTTTTTAATGACCTAATCTTATTGGAAAACAAAAAAAAATGTGATAAAGACAAGTCCCAATATAGTATAAAAAAAATCGAATATTCTATCAAAGCAATTAAATTCATTTTGTATCGTACAAATACCAATTCCATTTGTGTATGGGCTACCGGAAAAGATATGGTACTCGATTCGATTTCATTATACGGTCAGGAGTAATCGAAAAATCCAAACTCAATATAGTCTCTTTTGGAATCTTGAATATGACACTACACATAATTGTACTAATCCATATATGTCTCTATCAATCAGTACTAGTTGAAAAATGAAAACGAAAAAAAAAATAAATATAAACTAGAAATAATATAAATAAAAATAGAAATAAATAAAATAATATAAAATAAATAATAATAAATTAAGAATAAATAAAATAATAAGAATTATCCCTTTTGGAATGAAATTGTGCTAGTTGTCCCCTTTCGTAGAAAAGGGAGAGATGAATTGATGTATTTTTTTATTAGATTGTTGGATTTGGATCCGTCGGGATTGACGGGGCTCGAACCCGCAGCTTCCGCCTTGACAGGGCGGTGCTCTGACCAATTGAACTACAATCCCGGGGAAATGCAATAAAGTGTACAACATACATATTCTTATGATTTCTTTTAAACCCTTTCTATTTAGATTTTAGATTTGAATCACCGCCTTGGGAGTGGTATATTGATATCCACATGGATATCCGCTTTAGTGATAAAAAAGGGACAGGGATTGCTAGTCATCTTTTCGTTATTTCAAAAAAAAGTCGATTGATAATAAAAAAAAACTTTTCAAAGACTCTTTTTTTCTTTACATTACTCTTTTTCTTAAACTTTCTACTTACAAATCCTGATCTGAATCTAGATCATTAGCAAGATCAGAATTTGTGAGAAAAAAAAAGAAAGCAAATAAAATAAAGAACAGGTAGAAATATATCAGAAATTTTGACCCGTATCAGGCATTTCGAGAGAACAAAGGGGTTATATCATTTCATGGCGGATCAGTGAATTATTGGGCCGAGCTGGATTTGAACCAGCGTAGACATATTGCCAACGAATTTACAGTCCGTCCCCATTAACCGCTCGGGCATCGACCCAGGAAGAATAAATTCCAGACTTATTAATAATCCATGATCAACTTCCTTTCGTAATACCCTACCCCCAGGGGAAGTCGAATCCCCGCTGCCTCCTTGAAAGAGAGATGTCCTGAACCACTAGACGATGGGGGCACATTTGCCCGACCGCCAGCATACTATGCTCATAGTATGAGCAGTTTTTTAAAATTGTCAATATAACGAAATGGTATGACTAGATTCAAAGAATCTTTCCGTCTTTCATGATTCCATAGAATTTTTTGATTCTTATATTCAAAAAATATTCATTCTAATCACCAGTATCCATTATATTATCCAATTATATTATCCATTGTAATAAATTTATCCATTATAATTAATATAATTAATATACCATTTAATTATATAATTCTAATTAATATTATATTAATATTCGAATATTATATTAATATTCGAATTCTATACTATATAAAAATAAAATAAATACTATATAAAATAGTAGATAAAATATTAGAATTATATATATATAATTCTAATATCTAATATTTAAATTATATATATATAAATAAATTATATATTTATATAATATTTATATATAAAATAAAAAAATAAATAGAATTAAAATTAAATAATTATAAAAAAATAGAATTCTAAATAGAAAAAAAAAAAGAAATATAATACGAAAGATTCTTTCAGGGAATAATTGATCCGCCGTAAAGCCTGAAAATAAGGTTAAACCTCATTTCTTTCGCTTTCGTTCATTAATTCACTCATTGTTAAAATAAATAGGAATATCTCTCTCTCTCACACTAAACCAGTAATTTAACAAATGATAAATCTGAAAATCTGGAGGCATCAACAAGTTATCCAATTTTTTTTTTAAGAATGTCATTTGGTTCAGGGAACAAATAGAGTCTTTTCATCAGTGATTCGATGAAATATCTTGGATCTATGTTGAATTGCTAAATACATGTATCAAACAAATGAATTTCGTTATGATGGTGGTCAATCCAATTAGGTTCGGCCTTGAAAATTTTATTACATTGATATTTATCAAATTCAATACCAATAAACCACTTTTTTACCTATATTCACTAGAGTTTAGCTTATACTCACTAGGTAAATCAAATCTCTCGCTTATGAATGAACTACTACGGGTCGACTCCCTGTACTTAGTCCTGTACTTAGTATAATATACTTATTTATATATAATATATTTATTAGTTTCTAATTTTCGAATATTTTCTAATTTTCGAATATTCTAATATACCTATTATACCTATTAAAATTTATATTCTAATTTAGAATATTATTTATTATATTATAATATTCTATTCGATTTATTATATTCTATATATTATAATATTATATTATATTAAGCTTATATAATTATATTATATATTAGAATTAGAATAAATTTATATAATTATATAATAAAATTACTTATATTATTATTCTAATTTACTTACTAATTTACTTTAGATAGATATTATATATATTAGATAGATAGATAGATATTATATATATTAGATAGATTTTCTTTTTAATCGATTTCCATAGATCTATTTTATCCGCAGAACGCCTCATTCAGTAATTGAATCAAATGGGCCCTTTTAACTCAGTGGTAGAGTAACGCCATGGTAAGGCGTAAGTCATCGGTTCAAATCCGATAAGGGGCTTTGGCCTTTTTTCATAAAACCCAGCGGTAGTATTCCTATTTGAAGTTGGTTGAAGAGGAAA